AGATTCATTTATCCATAATCGGATTATATTTATTTGATACACTGTTGTCAATATAAATGTAAATGTTGAAATAAAGAATACAATGGAGAAATATAAAAACATTAGAAATTTAAATTGAGATTATTATTTCAATTTTCATTTTAATTAAATTTTTTCAATTTATTAAAATGAAAACCAAGAACTAAGAATTTATGTTGGATCGGCACTAGATATATAATTGACATATATACAAAAGAGTGTAGGCGGACGAATAAATTAAAAAAGAAGTATAAAAATCCCAGGTTTATTCAATTAATATCAATCAATATAAGTATTAATATTAAGTACAAAGTAAAAAAAGCAAGCTTAACCCTTTGCTTTTTTATTTGTTCATCGAATTCCAATGAAAAATAAAAAACACCCATTGACATGCCAATAATATCAAAAATTTAAGACCAAATTGTTTATTCTCTCGATATTTTTCTCATCTATTACATCAATAAAACCAATAAAATAGATTTTTATCGTTATAAAAGACGACATTCTATAAGTAGAAAAAATAAATTAAATATGATATAAATTGAAAAGATTATACAAAAATCTATACAAATCATCCACACCTTACCTTCTTTAATTTATATATATTTATATTTCATTAATTTAATTTTGTTTGGTGATTAAGGCGAAGTTCTATAAAAACCCCCGCCTTCTTTGAAATATCATAAACAGTTCCTGTAGGCTGAGCGCCTTTTTCAAGAAAATATAGAATAACAGGAACGTTTAAATAAGTTTGATTCTTTATCGGATCATAAAAACCCACTTTCCGAAGAGCTCTTCCTTCTCTTCGGGATCGAACATCAATTGCAACGATTCGATAAATGGCTCATTGGGATAGATGTAGAGAAACCCCCCCGAGAAACGTATAAGAAGTTTTCTCCTCGTACGGCTCAAGAAAATTCAAGTTATGTTTATATACAAAATTAGAATGGCAAATAGATCCATAAAATCATCAAATCAATTAGACCAAAAATTCTCTTTCTTTATTATATGATTTAAATACTTGTTTCTTACTCTTTCCCCAACAAAAAAGGATTTTCATATTTGTAATTTGCACTCTCATAACTCAAGTTGTATAACTCGCAAAGAAAACCTTTTAAGTATTAAGTATTTCATTTATTGATTATTGAGCGGTCTCTAATCCCTTTTTTATCTGTCTCCTTTCGAATCTATTTTGATTTAATCTAGTTCTAGTTGTTAAGACAATTGAAAACGGTATTTCCTTGTTCTAGGATCCTTTATCTTTGCCTTGAATCATTAGGTTTAGATATTACTTCGGTGATAGTTAATCGTTTCAAAATGGCAGCAACACACCATTTTTTGTGATTTCTTTCTATCAAACAATCATATGAATGGTTGATTCTTGTGTAATACACTTTTGATTTGAGCGAAAGGATTTTACCAATTCCAAAAGATTTTACTTTTGAATTTGAAACTTACTTGAATTTGATCCTTTAGATTTCTATATCAAAAATAGACTTACAAAGTTGTCTCAATTTATTAATTGATACTAACCCTCGATTCTTGCCTCCGAAAAACGAATCAATACGTTCTGCTCGAGCTCCATCATGTATGATACGGTTTATATTACAACCCCCCCCCCCCAAAAAAAAAATGAGAGTTCTAGTGAACAGAACAAACGATGTCGAGCCAAAAGCACTTTCATTCCTAATATAATAAAGTGGTGGATGTAAGAATCCACAGTGGATCGTATCCTTCAAGTCGCACGTTGCCTTCTACCACATCGTTTTAAACGAAGTTTTACCATAACATTCCTTTAGTTTGGAACCAGTATGTAATTAATTCCATTATGGAATTATGAATAGTCATTGGTTCGATCAATACCTAGTAATCTATACTTTATTTTTTTTCCTTCTATATGAAATAGAGTTTCTGAAGAAGTCTAAGCATTAACCCCAGAAACATATATTTATAAATATTAAAATATATAAATCTATAATATTTTAAAATATTATAGATACTAATTATAAATAAAAATAACACGAATAAAATTCAAACAAATAAATAAGTTCTCTTTGAATCTGGATCTTCAAGTAACCTGATAGGATAAATTCACCAATTTCACACTTATTCGAGTACTAAGAACTCCTAAGAAATCATCAATTTAATCTAATTGATTGAAAATTTTCTGACCTCCATATCATTATTTGAATAAGATTTTATAGTTTATAGTTTATAGTAAGACCACATTGCATTTTATCATCATACGAGAAAGATAAATCCAGATTTGTATTAAATCATCAATGATTAAAAAAATCCAATTTCTTTTTTTAATGAAATAGTGGATAAAGAATGATGTAAAAGAAGATTTAGGTTGCTATATATTTTATTTTTTTTCATACTGATTGAAAAAAAAAAAGAATCGAAATAAAAAACTATGGAATCTATGTATCAGATAGACTAAACTATTGTTACTGAAATAAATTCTAGCTATTCTATATTTAATATTTATAGATCACAAATAGATTCTATTACATCTGCGTGTTATTTGAATTCGATTCAATTTGTGAAAAAGATATGATTCAGAGAAGACTCATTAAGAATAAGAATTCAATTTTTTTTTTTTCAATTTTATAGCTTCAAAAAAGTAACCTTTATTCTGATATAATATATATATATTATATATATCAAATATTCTATGATTCATATGGGTTAAGTATATGATATTATCATACTGTTTTGGATATGTGGACGGATATGCTCTGGGACGGAAGGATTCGAACCTCCGAATAACGGGACCAAAACCCGTTGCCTTACCACTTGGCCACGCCCCATTTACATTTATACTTGACACTAATAAACACTAATATTGTTATTGGTTGTTCGTCAACTTCAGTCTAAATATCTTAAATATCTATAAAATAAATTAGATTCTTGATAGAATTGTGCTATGTGTAGATATAGAATTAAACTGATGAATTTATTGATCATTACATCTAATTCAATTAAGATATTGTATGAAAGTATGATTTATTCTATTCACTTTTGATTTGAGAGTTGAAGTTGAAGGAGTTTTGATTGGACGAGTTCAAATCAAAGAAGTTCTTTTGGTCTATCTAATTTATTTTTATTAATTTTCCCTTCTATCAATAACTCAACTTATTAATAACTCAATCAAAATAAATACAATTATCCTCAAGAACAAAATGGTTTTTATGCTTAATATATTTAGTTTGATCTGTATCTGTCTTAATTCTGTCCTTTATTCAAGTAGTTTTTTCGTCGCCAAATTGCCTGAGGCCTATGCTTTTTTCAATCCAATCGTAGATGTTATGCCAGTAATACCTGTGCTATTTTTTCTCTTAGCTTTTGTTTGGCAAGCTGCTGTAAGTTTTCGATGAGATTTTTAATACTGTCCTAGACAAATTGCTGATTTATTCGAAAAAAAAAAAAATTTACCAATTGATAAGATCAGATAAGTCTTAAAGTATCTGTGAAACCTCGAGTCAAATATTGAAATTCTGGTATAACCATAATAAATCGGGATCACCACTTTTCACTTCCTTATTTGACTTTTTCCATTGCAAAACCTCTTGGAGTCTTACACAATTTGGGGTATGAAAGAATATTTTTGGTAATGAAAAAATACACTTTATTTATATGAAAAAAAAATATTATAAATGAATTTTTTGAAAATTCTTTTCTATTTCTCATCTCAAATCAAAAGAACTTTAGTTTATTTATTGGTGTCAAAATAAAAATAGAAACATACATACTAGAATATGCGGTATAAAATACAAATATACAAATAGAGAATCTATTCTCTTTTTTCCTAAAAAAATAATTCTTGGAGATTGTGTAATGCTTACTCTAAAACTATTTGTTTACACGATAGTAATATTCTTTGTCTCTCTATTCATCTTCGGATTTCTATCTAATGATCCGGGACGTAATCCTGGACGTGAAGAATAAAAATAAATAAGGTTTTTTTTTTACTCGATTTTGAAATGTTCTGAAATGTTCTTAAGTAGGATTTTAGCTACTTCACATTTTTAACTATATAATTTTAACTATTATAATATAAAATAACTAAAAAAACTTAAATAAAGAACTAACTCACGAAAAATTTGAAAGGAAACAAAAAGTTATCGACGAAAACGGAAAGAGAGGGATTCGAACCCTCGGTACGAAAAACTCGTACAACGGATTAGCAATCCGACGCTTTAGTCCACTCAGCCATCTTTCCCCCAATTGAAAAAGGATAATTATTATGTTACATAAGCAAAATTAGGGCTTGAAAAAGGCCCCTTTCTTTTTCTTTAGTTTATTTATAGTTTTTCAACTAATATAATATTGAAAACTAAATAATAATAAATAAAATACAAAGGATCCCTCTTTGATTTTGTCCAAAGAAACCTTTTCTTTACACGGCTTGGCCTGGTCAGTACCTAGCTGGGCCGGGCCTCTTTTGTTCCAAGGAATCAAATTAAAATGATTTATTTAATTTGAATTTGAAAACACAAATTCTTATTATTGATATTGAAACAATCATAATAAGGACTATTTCGGTTCCTTTGCTATTTTGATATATAATCAAAATGTCAGTTCCTATCTTAATTTCTTAGCTTTATCTTTTATTTACTTTTTTTTTCAGTAAAAAATCAGTTAAAGTAAACAAATGTAAATAAAAAAAATAAGATAAGAAAACAAATGAACTATGAATTTTTGAACAATGCATTTTTATGTTACGGCTTAAATAGTTTTGTCAACCCATATCCGTCAAAAAACTCCAGCAAAAGACTTGGTATTTAGTTATTTAAATGAGTTCTCTTTTCCTAATCTCTTAAGTCCTCGGGTTAACGCTCTAATTTGCATGATTCTTTTTTGATCCTATACTTTTGATTACGACCAAGTTTCTTGTTCGACAAAAAGTCGATTTATATACAATAATCGGATTGTAGCGGGTATAGTTTAGTGGTAAAAGTGTGATTCGTTCTGTTAAT